AGACGCTATAAAGAGTCCGAAAAAGGCTATACTTACTGAAAAAATAGCATTTGTTACAAATTCATACCAATCCACAGAATTGTTCGAATTTGAGTGTAAAAGATTTATTGACGGAGTTAACCATTTTGATAATATATCAAAATATATTCCTTTTTGATCAAAATCAAAAGGAATTCCTACGGATCCGACGAACAAAGTTAATAAGACCAATACAAGAAGCGGCAATAGCATAGTATTGTCCGATTCAAGTGGATACGTTTTTTTTGAAAAAAGGGGAGCGCTTTTATTATTATTTTTATTTATTGCCATTGTTGATAAAACCAAATTTGGTTTTATCGCTTTCACTCCATTTTTGCCCCATATAGATATTGAAGAAAACGGGCTATTTTTTTTGCCACTGTAATTTTGAAAATGAGCATTTAAATGCCCTTCAAAAATAAGTAAATACATTCGAAACATATAAAATGCAGTTAAACCCGCTGTGAAACAAGCTATTATCGCGAAAATCGGTGAATACAACCAACTATCATTAAGAATCTCGTCTTTGGACCAAAAACAAGCAAGAGGTGGAATACCACAAAGAGAAAGTGTACCTAATAAAAAGGAAATTTTTGTAATCGGCATATATTTTGTTAAACCTCCCATAAGAGCCATGTTCTGACTTTTCTCTGTTGAATACCCAATAATGGTTTCCATTGAATGAATAATAGATCCGGATCCTAAAAATAATAATGCTTTCGAATAGGCATGAGTGATCAAATGAAATAAAGCGGCTCGATAAGACCCCATACCTAAAGCTAACATAGTATAACCCAATTGAGACATTGTAGAATAGGCTAAACATTTCTTAATGTCTCGTTGAGCAAGAGCCAAAGTAGCCCCTAAAAGTATTGTTATTATACCTATCAAAGAAATGAAATTCATTACGTAAGGTATGGCTGTAAAAAGAGGAAGAAGTCGAGCTACAAGAAAAATTCCTGCTGCTACCATAGTAGCAGCATGGATAAGAGCTGAAATAGGAGTAGGCCCTTCCATGGCATCTGGTAACCATACATGAAGGGGGAATTGTGCCGATTTAGCAACTGCGCCGACGAATAAGAGGGAGGCACACAAAGTAAGAAGGAAAGAATTGACCTCATCATTATCAATCAAGTTATTGGTTATTTCGAACAAATCCCGGAATTCGAAACTACCTGTTATAAAATAAAAACCTAAGATTCCTAATAATAAACCAAAATCCCCTACACGATTAGTTACAAAGGCTTTTTGGCAAGCACTTGCCGCAATTGGTCGTGTGAACCAAAACCCTATTAATAGGTACGAGCACATTCCAACTAATTCCCAAAAAATATAAATTTGTATCAAATTTGAACTAGTAACTAATCCCAACATGGAAGCATTGGAAAAACTTATATAAGCAAAAAATCTCAAATAACCTTGATCATGAGACATATAATTGTCACTATAAATAAGAACCATTATTCCAACAGTAGCTATTAATATTAACATAATGGAAGTAAGTGGATCAATCAAGTAGCCAAATTCTAAGGAAAAATCATTATTGATGGTCCAAGACCATACATATTGATGGAGGAAACTGCCGTTTATTTGCTGAATAGACAGATCGGCTGAAAAAATCATAATGATACTTAGTAATAAAACGCTAAAAAAAGCCCACATACGACGAAGACTTTTTGTTGCCGCCGGAACAAGGAGAAGCCCCACTCCTATTGCTATAGGAACTGGAAGTGGAATGAAGGGTATGATCCATGCATATTGATATGTATGTTCCATAAGAAAATTAAACTTTTTGATTTTTATTAATTGTTTTGTTTCCGATTCACCAGTTCTTATCCCTTTCGGAAAGAGCAAAAAGAAAAAATAAATAAATGAAATTTATATAAAGATATGAAAGAACTCGAATAGAATTGAAAATTCTAATCATTATGATTATTTATTCTTTCACAAATAATCATAATATTAAAATCAAGAAGTTATTAGTGGTTAAATGATAAGATTCAATTATTGGATGATAAGATTTAATTATTGGAGAAAAATTACTACTAAATTATTAAGTATTAAGTAAAATATTTGAAAATATTTATGAAGATACAAAATATGAGATTTTCAACCATTCTATTATTACGAGAATTTCTATCTATAGAACAAGGAAAAAAAAAATTCTACCAAAAATTCAAGTATTTGATTCTGATATGAATCATAGGATCCGCCAATAATTTCACCCAATAAACAACTCAATAAAACAAAAAAAAAACCTTAGTGAATTTAGTCGAAATAATTAACTAGTTCGTTATGGAACTGATTGAGTTGCTTACATTCCTTCCAACCAAACAAATTCTGTTTATGGGAAACGCTACGAGATCTGTCATTTTGTTACCCGCCGCTTCAGTTCGCATATTACCGAAAAGAGATATTACTTAAATGTTCTTTATTCTAAAGTCACGTATCACTTAACTACTGATTCATTTGAATTTTCATTAGGTATACTTTCTTGTTTGATCAATTAGAATTAATAGAAGGGATTTTACAGTAGAGTTTTTTAACGCGGGTAAGGATTCTGAAACTTTTCAATTCATTTTTTTTTTTATTTTATTAAATTCAAATTTTCAATTCATTAAAAAAAATGAAAAAGTGTAAAAAATCACCGGAGATACAAATTAAAACCCCCTTCTTTTCTTATTAACTTAACGACAAGCAATGTGATTTCTATAGGAGTAGATCTATCAATATAGATCCGAATGAAGATATGAAGTATATGTATATTAAAGTAGTAACTAAGAAAAAGTATTATTTATTTACTTCGGATATTGTCTGTAAGGATATTGTATGTAATAATGGAAAAAAAAAAAAGATCGATTTTGAACAATAGATGTCTTTCACATTTAACTATAAAAATGAGTAAACTCTTCATTTTTGAATGGCGGTTCCGAAGAAACGTACTTCTATATCAAAAAAGCGTATTCGTAAAAATATTTGGAAAATCAAAGGGTATTGGGCAGCGGTAAAGGCGTTTTCTTTAGCAAAATCTATTTCTACCGGGAATTCAAAAAGTTTTTTTGTGAAACAAACAAATAATAAAGTCTTGGAATAATCTGAATTGATATGAATTAATCAATTGACTAATAGAATTTTGTAAGAGGAATGACCCTCATTAACTAATATTTTAATATATTTATTAATTTTAATATTGTGATATGTAGAATAAAAACTTTTCTGTCTACTGAAAAGTTACTATTTACTATAAAAAAAAGTATTCTTTTTCTTTAAGGAAGATTTATTGTATTATGTATCTTGAATATAGATCCTATGTTTGAACTACAGGATCGATCAAGATAAATATCTATAAATCACGATATCTAGATGAATATATTGATAATTCTATTTTTATTTTCAAATAGATTTTGGAAATCGAGGAAAATAAAAATTCTGATAGAAATTGATATATAGATTTAAACTCTTTTGTTATATACCCAACCGAGTGCCTAATTGGTTTAGTAAACCCAAACAAAAATTCTGTTATGAATACAACGAAAATACCAGTAATTAATCCAGTTTTGATACCAAGCTGTCCCAATATTTACAGAAATTCCTTGGCTATAGTGCTTAAATTGTGATCCATAAAAAACAAAAATCCCTTTTTCATTGAAAAAAATTCTCAAAAATGGGAGTGGGGTAAAAAAGGAAATTTTTGAGTTCTCTGCCAGGACTAAGAACAGAACTCTCCGGTTCCAACTTTTACATTCCAGAAGAGCTTAACTTAAACTGCACGAAATCCTATTGCATTATTAAAACAAAACTACCACTATCCCACAAATAAAAATTTTTGAACGTTCAAATAGAAATTTGAGCGAGTCTTTATTTCTTTTTTCCTAAAACTAAAGGATATTGCAATGAATCGACTCCTTCAATCTCGACGATTGAATATGGATGAGCTATTATGATTTCGAGCACGCCGCTATGGTGAAATCGGTAGACACGCTGCTCTTAGGAAGCAGTGCTAGAGCATCTCGGTTCGAGTCCGAGTGGCGGCATCTTCGAAAAGAAATCGAATAAATCCTATAATGAATTCAATCCCAGATTTACATTCCATTGTTGAAAGACCCCCCTTTCGTTTAGGGTTTTTATGATATTTTTGATTTTAGAACATATATTAACTCACATCTCTTTTTCGATTGTTTCAATTGTAATTACGATTTATTTGATAACCTCATTAGTCCACGAAATTGTAGGACTATATGATTCGGCAAAAAAAGGACTTATAGCTACTTTTTTCTGTATTACAGGATTTTTAGTTATTCGTTGGATTTATTCTGGACATTTCCCCTTAAGTAATTTATATGAATCATTAATGTTCCTTTCATGGAGTTTTTCCATTATTAATATGGTGCCCTTTTTTACGAACCATAAAAAGAATTTAAGTGCAATAACCGTACCAAGTGCTATTTTTACCCAAGGCTTTGCTACTTCAGGTCTTTTAACTGAAATGCGTCAATCCACAAAATTAGTACCTGCTCTCCAATCCCAGTGGTTAATGATGCACGTAAGTATGATGGTATTGAGCTATGCAGCTCTTCTATGTGGATCATTATTATCAATAGCTCTTCTAGTAATTACATTTCGAAAAAACGGAGAGATTTTTTGTAAACGTAAAAGCAATCATTTTTTAATTGGGTCGGTTTCCCTTGGCGAGATCCAAGACGTGAATGAAATAAACAATGTTTTACAGAACACTTTTTTTATTTCGTTTAGAAATTATCATAAGTATCAATTGATTCAGCAATTGGATTGTTGGAGTTGTCGTGTTATTAGCCTAGGATTTATCTTTTTAACCGTTGGTATTCTTTCAGGAGCAGTATGGGCTAATGAGGCATGGGGGTCGTATTGGAATTGGGACCCCAAGGAAACTTGGGCATTTATTACTTGGACTATATTTGCGATTTATTTACATACTCGAACAACTCAAAAATTGCAAGGCGTAAATTCTGCAATTGTGGCTTCTATGGGATTTCTTATAATTTGGATCTGCTATTTTGGGGTAAATCTATTAGGAATAGGGCTACATAGTTATGGTTCGTTCACCCTAACTTCTAATTGAATAATTGAAGAAAAGACCTTACGAATACACAGGAAAAGCATATATAAATAGAACGAGAGTTTGTAAGAGTTTTTGAGAACCATTTTGAATAACTACTTTATGTTTATGGTTCTCAAAAACTCCAAACGTATCTAATGAAAATTTGAAAATTCATGTTTCTATTTTCTAATTAATAAAATGAAAAAAGAATTTGAATTAATATTCAATTTTCATATAGAATTTTATATTAATAATTTTATTAATATTAGAATTAGAATTATAAAAAGAAAATTTATGAAAATAAAAAAGACAATTTTTTTTGTATCTTTATATTATTATCTTAATCTTATTTAGTGATGAAATGAGGAAAACTATCTATATTATAAAAATAATTAGATAAAAGATTTTCGACCTTGTCAACTGATAGTGAAAAAACGAAATCTGGATAAATACCAATACCTATTATAGGTAGAAAGATACAGATCGAAATAAAGAGTTCTCGTGGTCCAGAATCACAAAAATGAGAGTTTGAAACATTAAATTGCTTGTATCCATAGAAAATCTGGCGTAACATAGATAATAAATAAATAGGGGTTAATATCATTCCAATTGACGTTACAAATGTAATTAGTATTTTAGGGATTAAAAAGAATTTTTGGCTAGTAATTATGCCAAAAAAAACTACCAATTCTGCAACAAAACCGCTCATTCCCGGCAATGCAAGGGAAGCCATTGAGAAACTACTGAAGAGTGTAAAAATTTTTGGCATTGGGATAGCTATTCCTCCCATGTCGTCGAGATAAACAAGACGTATTCTGTCGTAACTCGTTCCCGCCAAGAAAAAAAGTGCAGCACCAATAAATCCATGAGAAATCATTTGTAAAATGGCTCCATTGAGTCCTGTATCAGTTAAGGAACTAATTCCTAGAATTGTGAAACCCATATGAGATACGGAAGAATAAGCAATTCGCTTTTTTAAGTTGCGTTGACCGAGAGATGTTGAAGCTGCATAGATTATTTGAATTGTGCCTACTATGATCAACCAAGGAGAAAATATAGAATGAGCGTGGGGTAATAATTCCATATTGATCCGAATCAGTCCGTACGCTCCCATTTTTAATAAGATTCCGGCTAAAAGCATACACGTACTATAATGTGCTTCTCCATGGGTATCCGGTAACCATGTATGTAGGGGTATAATCGGCAGTTTGACAGCATAAGCAATAAAAAATCCAAAATAAAATAAAATTTCCAATGCTACAGGATACGACTGATTCGCCGATGTTTCAAAATTTAATGTTGGTTCATTGGAACCATATAAACCCATACCTAGAACTCCCATTAAGAGAAAAATTGAACCCCCCGCAGTGTACAAAATAAACTTTGTAGCTGAGTACAAACGTTTCTTCCCTCCCCACATGGATAGAAGTAGGTAAACAGGAATTAATTCTAACTCCCACATGATGAAAAAAAGTAAAAGATCTCGAGAAGAAAATGATCCTATTTGACCGCTGTACATTGCTAACATCAGGAAATGGAACAATCGCGAATCGCGAGTAACTGGCCAAGCCGCCAAAGTAGCTAAAGTAGTAATGAATCCCGTTAGTAAAATAGGTCCTATGGAAAGTCCGTCGATTCCGAGTCTCCAGTGAAAATCAAAAATATTTATCCATTTATAATCCTGTTCCATTTGGATTAGTGGATCGTCCAATTGAAAGTGATAACAAAATGTGTAGGTGGTGAGAAGGAGTTCTAATAAACAAATACAAATAGTATACCATCTAATTACCTTATTTCCCCTATGAGGGAAAAAGAAGATTGAAGAACCCGCGAATATCGGCAAAATAACAATTAATGTTAAACAGGGAAAAGAATTCGTGGTAAAAACAAGATACACTTTGACCAGAAAAACCCGTACTCGTAAATATATCATTATATATAAAATATAAAATGATAGTAATAGTACGGGTTTTTGTCGGTAAAGAGAAATCAAATGGATGCAGGTGGAGTTTTTTTGCAACGTATCAATAAACTAGACCCATGCTACGAGTTGTCTCATGCCATAAATAAACCCGCACACTCAAAAAATCTGTCGGACAGGCGGATTCACACCTTTTACAACCTACACAGTCCTCTGTTCTTGGAGCAGAAGCAATTTGCTTAGCTTTACATCCGTCCCAAGGTATCATTTCTAATACATCTGTGGGGCAGGCTCGTACACATTGAGTACACCCTATACATGTATCATAAATCTTTACTGAATGTGACATTGGATCTATAAATTTTTTTGAACGTCATAAAATTTCGATCTAGTAAATTAGTAAATGAATCATATATTTAGATACCAGATGAATCAATGATTTATCAGAATTTAGTATTAAGTTGTTCTCAATCTACTTCTGGATTTGCTCATGCGAGAGGGCCAGGGTACTTTGATTTCTTACATTTTAGGAAATATTATCATATGTTTCTGCCGCGCGTGTCAATTTTGCATCGGTGAATATTCTAATTCTTTTCTTTATTTATATGCATATGATTACCACTATTTATTCAAAAAATTCGCTTGATTGATACGAGTTGATTTTCTGTTACGATAAATTGATGAAACAATAGCTAATCCAATAGCCGCTTCGGCGGCTGCAATAGCTATAACAAAAATCGAGAAAATGTCTCCTTTTAATTGGCGACTATCAAATAAATCAGAAAATGTTACGAAATTCATATTAACCGCATTCAGCATAAGCTCAAGACACATAAGTGCTCTAACCATATTTCGACTTGTAATCAATCCATAGATACCGATAGATAATAAATAGGCACTCAAAACCAGTACATGCTCGAGCATCATTGAACTACCCCTCATTAATTCAATCTAGATTCATTTCAATATGAACAATAAGTCAACCGATTCGATTGACTAGAATATAACAAGAACAAGTGCGCAATGTAATAAAGAAAGGTAAGGGTAATAGATCGAACTAAAACATTAACCCTTTTTACACGAACAATTTTCAAATGGGAAAATCAAAATAGATGAGATAAGACAGAACAAAAGAAGTCCTTTTTTTGTTTCTAAGTATTTATTACTGACGAGCCATAGCAATTGCACCTATCAAGGCAACTAAAAGAATTATAGAAATAAGTTCAAATGGAAGAAAAAATTCTGTTGATAAATGAATCCCAAGTTGTTGACCCCTATTTATCAAATCTTGCTCTATAATTTGGTTTGATCTTGCGGTCCAAATAATCCCGTACCAGGACGTATCTGAGATAGTAGTAATTAGTGAAACAAAAATACTTGTACAAACCAGTGAAGTGACTCCATCTCCAACGGTCCAAAGACGGAAATCTTTGTAATATTCTGAACCATTCATGAACATCACAGCAAATACAATTAGGACATTTATGGCTCCTACGTAAATAAGGAGCTGTGCAGCAGCTACAAAATGCGAATTCGATGGAATATGGAATAAGGATATACAAACAAGAACCAATCCCAACGAAAAGGCAGAATAAATTGGATTGGTAAATAATACTACTCCTAGCCCGCCGACTATAAGACCCAACCCCAAAAATACTAAAAGAAAATCATGTATTGGTGCAGGTAAATCCATTATATTATATGTAAAATAAGAGATAAATTTCATTTTAATTAAGTCGAAATGTTTCATGACCTTATTGACCAGACCTGGAAAGAAGACGTTACCCAAATTTGTTAATATGTTCCTAATTGAATTAAATTCAATCCTAATGGGGTGTTGGTTAATGTAGATACACAATATAATATTATAATATTATATTAAATTAAGAATTGAATATTAAGATAAGAATTTAATTGCATCTTGTTTCTCTATACGAATACGAAAAAAAGAGCCGTTCGAAATTCAATTTATCGATTCTTTTATTACTTTTATTACTATTTTATTACTATTAATTCTATATATTCTATTATATAAATAGAAATATATAAATATAAATTGATTATTTTCATTAATTCAATTTCATTTTATTATATATTTCTATATATTATTATTTATATTCTATAAATTATTATTCATATAATATCATAATATCATATAATATATTTATTGATTTATTGATTTCAAAATCATCACAGATATATGAATATATTTTCAATACAAAGCAAGCTGCGATTCTCACAACCTATAGTTAGGATTCTTAGTTATTGACTAAGCAAAATGAAAGAAGCTTCGTTCCTTTCAATCAAAAATGAATCTTAGTAATTGGTAATTGTTATTGAATCAAGGGGTTTACCCGCGGTTTTTTTTTTTATTGGGGTCGAATTCATAATTGTTCGAATTGTATAATCTCCAATTACTGACATTGGTAACCGACCCAAAGCAATTTGATTATAATTCAATTCGTGACGATCATAAGTAGAAAGTTCATATTCTTCAGTCATTGATAAACAGTTTGTTGGACAATACTCGACACAGTTACCACAAAATATACAGATTCCAAAATCAATACTGTAATTAAGCAATCGTTTCTTTCGAATATCAGTTTCCAATTTCCAATCAACAACGGGTAAATCAATAGGGCATACACGAACACAGACTTCACAAGCAATACATTTTTCAAATTCAAAATGTATTCGACCACGAAAACGCTCTGATGTGATCAATTTTTCATAAGGATATTGAATAGTTACAGGTAAACGATTCGCGTGGGATAAGGTAATCATAAAACTTTGACCAATATACCTTGCGGCTCGGACTGTTTGTTGACCAAAATTCATGAACCCAGTTACCATAGGGAACATATCGTGAATATCTATGAATAATTTAACGTTTCTTTCTCTTGTTCGATAGAAATTATGAATCTATAACATCCTATGCCCTTACAGTGAAAGGAGTTGAAAAGAAGTTGTCAATAATAGATTACCTAAAGAAATAGGTAAAAGAAATTTCCACCCAAGATTCAACAGTTGGTCCATTCTCATCCTAGGTAAAGTCCATCTTGTTGTGATAGGAATGAACAAGAACAAATAAGCTTTAGCTAATGTAATAAAGATACCAATTGTCGTTCCAAAGACTCCGCACGCTTCATTAATTCTGAAAAGCTCAGGAATGAATATGTCCGGAATAGCGAGATTCCAACCGCCCAAGTAAAGAACTGTTACAAATAATGAAGAAACTAGTAGGTTTAAATAGGAAGCAACATAAAATAAACCAAATTTGATACCTGAATATTCGGTTTGATAACCCGCAACTAATTCTTCTTCTGCTTCTGGTAAATCAAAAGGTAATCTCTCACATTCTGCCAGGGAAGAAATTAGAAAAACCATAAACCCTATAGGTTGACGCCACAGATTCCACCCCCAAAAACCATATTTTGACTGCGCCTCAACTATATCAACTGTACTTGAACTGTTAGATAATCATAGTCGACAATAACATCACTGTCCCCGCCACTATTGCAAAACCGTACATGAGACTTCAGCTTCATACGGCTCCTCAATGGCCACAAATAAATATAAGGACTGATTTAATATTATCTCGCTCTGCTTGTAGAGTAGATCGAGTAAAAATACATTGGAGAGTCCAGAATTAGACCAATGCAATTCTGTCTGCTCTAAAAAAAGTGCTTCTGAATTGATCTTATCCTTTTGAAATTTCAATCTGTCTTTATTCAGTAATAACTCAATCTTAAAATAAAAAGACTCATAGCTCATAAATATTTCGATTTATATCTTTCGATTACGAAAAACAATGAGACATTCTATTAGTTCATGAATCATGATAAGAATTCTATACTGCATTAATATGGATAAAGAAAATAAAGATATGGATAAAGAAAATAAAGAATAAAAAATATTTTTTTCATTGCAAATGCAGTCTGGCTCTTTCGTTCCTATTCTTCTTTCTCATACTCATAAAAAATTCATCTATAAAAAAATATAAAGGATTACTTCGTTCCTGATAGTTATTTCTTTAATCAGTGGATAGGAGCATACTTTGGATTGGGATCGTGGAGAAGTACTGCTTAATCGTTTCTACCAACTTAAAGTCCCCATTAGGATTCCTTTTATGCAGAAATACCCTTTATGGGTAACTTACATTATTTCCATTACTAATCCTTTGCGTACCTTGGTATTCCTAACCGTCCACTAATTTTTACTCGACTCCCGGTATGGTAATACAAACAATAGTCAAAAGTAAAAACTCCATACAGGTTGATCTTTTGTACCCGCTTCAAACCATGATGACTAATCCACCAATTTTGGGGAAACAGTTTCTACTCCGTATTTTTACTTCCGCTTAACTCTTGTACTTAGGGAATGAGACTCCATTTTTTTACTGCCAATTTCTAAGCTGTTTTGTTTCACTCATATAACTATCTGGTTTAGTTCATCGCCCCGAATGATGAAAAAAATGAATATAATATATCTATTCAATACATTTACTTTTTTTACCTATTTTGATTCTAAAAAAAAAAAAGTAAATGTCCTAACGAATCGCACGTAGAGAAATTGATAACACACATAAAGTTAATGGTATTTCATAACTAATCGATTGAGCGGCAGCTCGTAGACCACCTAAAAAAGAATATTTATTATTCGATCCATATCCTGACATAAGAAGTCCAATAGGAGCAATACTTGAAATAGCAATCCATAAAAAAACGCCTATACTGAGATCGGCGAGAACAAGGTGATATCCAAAAGGAATTACTGAATAACTTAATAAAATAGATATGACCGCTATAGATGGCCCGAGACTGAATAAACGAATATCCCCTCTAGATGGGAGAAGATCCTCTTTGAAAAGCAGTTTGGTCCCATCTGCTAGAGCTTGAAGAATTCCCAAAGGGCCGGTGTATTCTGGTCCAATGCGTTGTTGTACCCCTGCAGATATTTGTCTTTCTAACCACACAATTACGAGTACTCCTATTATAATTCCCGATAAAGGAGTAAAAATAGAAACAAGCAACCATATGAGTCCATAAACCTCTTTTAATGATTCCGATCTGGAAAAAGAATTGATAGCTTGTTGTACTTTTGTCGTATCAATTATCATTTCAACGATCAACTTCTCCCATAATGATATCTATACTACCTAGAATTGTCATAATATCAGCCAATTTCATTCTTTTAACTAACTGAGGAAGAATTTGCAAATTGATAAAACCTGGCGGACGAATTTTCCATCTCCAGGGAAAAACACTCTGATCCCCTATCAGAAAAATTCCCAACTCCCCCTTTGGGGCTTCTACTCTTACATAAAGTTCTTGTTTCGACAATTCAAAAGCGGGCGAAGGTTTTTTACTAATGAATCGATAATCAAAATCATTCCATTCGGAATCTCTTTCTCTATCAAAGCGCCGTACCTCTAAATTTTCATACGGCCCCCCGGGAATTCGTTCCAAAGCCTGTTGAATAATTTTTATAGATTCCACCATTTCACTGATTCGGACTAAATAACGAGCTAAAGAATCTCCTTCTTTTTGCCATTGTACTTCCCAATCAAATTCGTCGTAACACTCATAATGATCAACTTTACGAAGATCCCATTGAATTCCGGAAGCTCGTAGCATGGGTCCGGATAAGCCCCAATTTATTGCTTCCTCTCCACTAATAAAGCCCACTCCTTCAACTCGTTCCAAAAAAATAGGATTCCGCGTAATAAGCTTTTGATATTCAGTAACCCCTGTTACAAAATAATCACAGAAATCCAAACATTTATCTATCCAGCCATGGGGTAGATCAGCAGCTACTCCTCCGATACGGAAATAATTATGCATCATTCGCATACCTGTGGCAGCTTCGAATAGATCATATACCAATTCTCTCTCTCTGAAAATATAGAAGAAAGGAGTCTGCGCACCGATATCCGCCATAAAAGGGCCAAGCCATAATAAATGAGAAGCTATGCGACTCAATTCCAGCATAATGACTCTAATATAACTAGCTCTTTTAGGTACTTGAATATTTCCCAACTTTTCTGGTGCATTTACCGTTATTGCCTCTGTAAACATAGTAGCTAAATAATCCCAACGTGTTACATAAGGCAGATATTGTATAATTGTTCGATTTTCTGCAATTTTTTCCATTCCTCGGTGTAAATAACCCAATATGGGTTCACAGTCAATAACATCTTCACCATCTAGAGTAACGATGAGTCGAAGAACACCATGCATTGATGGGTGCTGAGGGCCCATATTGACTATCATTAGATCTTTTCTTGTAGTTGGTACAGTCATATATTTTTTCTCCGATTCATTATTTCATGAATTGCTGAAAACAAAGTTCATCAAAATTCAAAATCTAAAAAATAGAATATTCAATATAAAAATATAATAAATCAAAGAATTCAAAATGAATTTTCAAATTAACTTAACGAGTTTGTCGCTCCCGAATATCCAATTGACTAATTAATTCTTTATAACGTACTCTATTTTTCTTTGACAAATAAGCCAGCAGACGTTGACGTTTTCCCAGAATTTTTCGTAAACCTCTCTGAGATAAATAATCTTTTCTGTGCAATTCTAAATGTAAAGTAAGTCTCCGTATCTTATTGGTGAAGCTGAATATTTGAAATTCAACAGACCCCTTATTTTCTTCCCTTTCTTCTTGCGAAATAACCGGGATGAATGAATTTTTTACCATAAAATAATGCTCCCCCCTTTTTTTTTTTTACAAATATGGATTTTACCGATCAGTAATAATAATATTCAAAAGTAGTTTGAATTTGTTATACACAACAATGAAATCTGAATTTATTCATATACTTATACGTCTGTTTTTTTTTTTAATAAAATTGAATTCATTAATTGAATTCAATTTCTCAACCCAATTTTCAATTTTTCGGATATGGATACAAAAAAAAAGATGGATGATACATTTTGCACCAAAAACAGAGAAGATTTTGAAAAGACTGCCAATTCATTTCTGATATGATAATCGGTATCATGTACCAGAATAGAATGTAATATAACACGTGTGTATATCTGCTTGTTTTCATATACCAGAACATATACGACACGCGATCCATAGGAAATGTGCCATCAACTAATTATCAAGCGTGGATACAAATGTATCCTTGACATGCTGAAACGACTACCATTATTAGTATCAAACCAATAGCGATTCATACAAGCTAAATCTTCTAATCGATAATTGGGCCAAAGAAAGAATTTCAAATTAAGAAATTTATTTATAAGATGTCCTCCTTCGTTCAAAAAGGTAACATATTTACTAGCACTGTTACCATTGCAAAATACTGGATTTCTATCCACAATATTAAAATTCCCCGAATTTAAACAAATTTGAATTCTCAATTCTCTACGACGTTTAGGAGATAAAATATTATCAAGAACAAGCAAATCATAATGATTTTTGTCTCTAGTCCCAACCAACTTTTCATGTCGTGCAATGGATTTCTCAAGACCATTCATATCGACATGTCTTTTTTCTTGGCATCTTCGATTAGTTTGAGTTTGGTTTTTATTTTTCTGCACCCGCGAAATAGCTATGGTTTGATACATAAGAAACTGCCTATCCCATTTTATAGATAGCCGAGCTGGTTCAATAATAAAAATTCCCCTTTTTCTTAATTTTGAAAGAGTTAGAGTCTTCGAAATCGGCATTACATCCAGACTAATTTCGTCTCTTTGAATAGAGGCTATAGCAATTTCCTTTGGGTTTTTCAGTCTAAGCAGTAGACAATAGACTTTGACATTATTGATTATTTTTTTATTCAAAGGATTATCCCATCTTAATTGAAAAAGAAAATATCTTTTCAGGAAGAAATCTAATTCCGCTGCTATATTACTCGTAGATTTTTTTTGATTTTTACGTTTTTGAATGTCTGATCCTCTATCAGAATCTTCTTTAACATTTTTTTTAACATCTTTTTGTTGTTTTGATGGATCTGATCCGGGATTCCTTTGTTTTTGTGTATCTGATCCAAAATTTTCTTGGACTGGCTTCTTTTTTTCTTCTTGATTTTGATTTTCAAATTCAAGAGAGTTTTCTTGATTAGATAATATAGGAAGATCCTTTTTTTCCTTTCTGTGAATTTTTTGTTTTTCGCTAACGTTATTATTTCCATTAATATTATTTCCATTAAAATGAAAAAGAAGTAAATTCATTGGTATGGTCCACGGTTGAATTTTATATGCACCGTAAGGTGACAAAAATTCTGGGAAAAACCAAAGTTCCAAATTCGATATAGGACAATTTATTATTTCTTCATTCATTTCCATCCAGTCAAAATAAGTTTTTGTTTGATTAGATGGGTTGATTTGTTTATGAATCGCGAGATAAAAAAAATACTTTTTATCAATTTTCTCAATTATTTGATAAAAATTATTCCGAGTCTTAGTTTTTTTATTAATGTTGGCCTCGATATCCATATCGGTCCAGCACTCAATATCGATTTTTGTTCTAATACAAAAATGAAAAATTTTCCAATCAAAATATTTTCTATCCGGATTTCTATCCGTATCATAATCTTCTCTTAGATAATTATTAAGAGATATATCTCCCGGCAAATAAAATAGTTTAGGATTATATGTATTGTAATTACATGTGTTGTAAGTATAGAGAAATTCTTTTTCCCCATTTACTTGTAATGGCGATCTAGAAATATATGAATCCTTCTTATCTTCATAATTTATATATTTATGTGATAAACAATCATATTTATAGTTTTTAAATTGATCTTTTTGATTCAGTAATGAATCCACTGCATAATTAGAATTTTTTTGTTTCTCGTAATGAATTAATTGGTCTTTTTCATTTTCATATAAATCAAAATTGGTTAAGTTTTTAGTTTGAACCATAGAACTTCGATGGATTCTTTTTCGCCACTTTTGCGGTACTAATCGCGACCATCTAGTATGAGAAAAATCATATTGATAATGGCCTCTTAACCAGTTTTTCCATTTATTCATTCTAAAATTGCGAAGTTTCTTATGTCTTGATTCCGAATGAAATATTCCTTGTGTTCCAAAGGAATCTTTTATTCTATCCTTAAGAAAAAGAAGTGTTCCACGATATTGAAGTACAGATCTCAAGTAATACTTGTTAAAAATTTGGGTTTGTGATAATTTGTAAAATACATATGCCTGTGGTAGAGAAGCAAGGTCACAAAAAATATGTGAATTTTTCTTATTAAAAAGTGACTTTTTTATAGTCGAAAAAAAATGAATTTTATTTGGATTTGTTTCATCAATTTCTTTTTGATTTGTTTTGGAACTATATTTAAAAAAAATTTTGTTTTTTGATTCAAGAAAAAATTTTACATTGATTCTGATACTAGTTATGATACATAAAAGGCTATCTATGTATACCCTTTCAATAAAAAATTTCATAAAATAGTACCATTTGCGTATTAATCGGTTACTTTTTCTTTTTACTATTTGCCCAAGAATTTTCGGCGATTCTAATCCCTTATCATCACAACTTTTTTCGTTAGAACTAATATCTCTATTTGGAATTAGAAATAAAATTTTCTTGTCTTTTGCAACTTTTTCAATTTTATTTCTGATTATACTTGTCCTATCAGCCACATCTTTTATTTTTTTTGCTATCAGTGAATAATTTATCCAATCCATGGATCTAATTCGAATGGGTGATTCATGAATAATCTGATTACTTATTTTATTTGTACTCGATTCATCTATTTCTCTCAATCCAAATAATGAAATTTTACTTACTTTTGCAAGTTTTTTCATTATTATTTTTATAAATCGAAATAGTTTGATAATCCATCGTGTTTTTTCTTTTGAAACCTTTATAAAAAATTTTGTTCTTTCTTTCAAAATTCTTAGAGCTAGAAAACATTTCTTTTTCACTTTTATAAGTTTTTTTTCAATTTCTTTCCAGACGGGTTCAAAAAAGGAAGGTCGTTTTCGGGGAGAACCAAAAGGTAGTTCAGCTTCCATTCCCCAAACTGTTAAAAAACAAAAATTCTCTGTTTTCCCTTTCTTTTTCATTGGATCCCTATGATTGAATTGTACTTTTGATCTGTGCCAAGGTTTCAGACAGAAAGGAAATAGGATCTTTATCTGAATACCGTCAGTTAACCAATTTTTCGGAAATTCTTTTTCTGACAATTGAATACCATTATAAGTGCATTTAACATGTATTTCTTTACTCCATGCTTTAAAATCCTCGTGCCACTCGGGGAATTGACATAATAATATACGTCCAATATTTTTGGTTATTATCAATGAGGGCAATACTAAAAATTTTCTAAGAATCGATTGGGTTACTAACATATAACCCCTTATTGCTTGAGCAAATAGAAGAGTATCCCAAGTTTCTGATATTCTTATCCGTTCATTTTCCTGTCTTTTTTCCTCCTTTTTTTTTTCTTTTTCTTTTGTCTCTTCAGAATTCGAAATTTTGGATTCCGTGCCTTTCCCCTTCCAATTTTT